TCGGAACATACCATTGGGAAGTGATTCAGTAATTAAACCTTCGTGAATTAATTTTTGTTCTTTCATTCCAGGTAACCCCCTTGAAGTATCAACTAATGGAGGAGGAGTGATAGTAGACAATCCGTCTTTCCTCTCTTTTTCCAAATAGCAAGTTACGGATCAAATTCGGATACCAGAAGGATCACCATATATAATACAAAATTTCTCCCCCAATTCCTTCTAGTCGAGCTTCTCGATCTGTCATTATACCTCGAGAAGTAGAAAGAATTACGATACCCATTCCACCTAAAATCCTAGGAATTCGTTGATAGTTGGAATAGATTCGTAGACCGGGTCGACTGATACGCTTTAAAATATTTCGATATGTTCCCTTCCTATTCCTTCTATGTCGCAGGGTTGAAACCAAAAAATATTTGTTGTTTTCCCGATGTTTCCTAACGTTTTCAATAAACCCTTCTCGTAGAAGTATTTTAACAATGTTTTCGGTGATATTAGTAGATGTTATTCGAACCGTTCCCTTTTTATCCATGTTAGCATTTCTTATAGAAGTTATTATATCGGCAATAGTGTCCCTACCCATGACGAACTAGAATTCTTGGTGCCTCACAGTTTTGATATAATCAACATGTTCCACTTTTTTTTTTTTTTTTTTATTTTTCTTATTTATTTATGAATTAGTAAAGGTATATGCGTGAGACACAATCTACTAACGTGATCTATTTCAGATACCTTACTACACTCCATACTCTATTATGGTCTCATCTACTCGTATTTATATATTTATAAGACTTCAGGAGCTAATGAGACTATTTTAGTGAAACTCAACTGTCTCAATTCCCGAGCGATCGCTCCAAAAACTCGAGTTCCTTTTGGATTTCCTTCTTGATCAATGACAACTGCTGCATTGTCATCATATCGTATTATCATACCGTTGTCACGTTTGAGTTCTTTACATGTACGCACAATTACAGCTCTGATCACTTCTGATCTTTCGAGAGGCATATTGGGCACTGCTTCTTTGATTACAGCAACAATAACGTCACCAATATGAGCATATCGCTGATTACTAGCTCCTATGATTCGAATACACATCAATTCTCGAGCCCCGCTGTTGTCTGCTACATTCAAATGGGTCTGAGGTTGAATCATATCATTTTTTGAATCTGCTCTTTCAATGCAAAGGGCAAAGGAAAAAGAGAGAAATATTGTCTTCCCAGAAATCAAAAAATCTGCGATTGTATTTTTCATCACAAATACCCTTCAAATACCTATCACGCGATAATGAATTGAGTTCGTATAGGCATTTTGGACGCAGCTATTGAAATAGCTGCTCTGGCTACAGTTTCTGATATTCCGCCCATTTCATAAAGTATTCGACCTGGTTTAACGACAGATACCCAATATTCGGGAGATCCTTTCCCCGAACCCATGCGTGTTTCGGTAGGTCTTACTGTAACGGGTTTGTCGGGAAATATACGTACCCATATTTTTCCACCGCGGCGCGCATACCGTGTCATTGCCCGTCGTCCTGCTTCTATTTGTCTAGATGTGATCCAAGCGGGTTCAAGTGCCTGAAGAGCGTATTTACCGAAACAAATATGATTGCCTCGATAAGATATTCCCTTCATTCTTCCTCTATGTTGTTTACGGAATCTGGTTCTTTTGGGGTTCTAGTTGATGGTTTTTTCTCAATACCATCTCTACTGCAGAACCGGACATGAGAGTTTCTTCTCATCCAGCTCCTCGCGAATGAAACGATTCAATAATATTACAGATGCACATGTATTTATTTAATGAATAATACACGGACGGATTTATTGATATTTAATCTGTCACACAGCAATCCGTATATCTTGTATATTATCTTGTATATATAGCTAGACGTATATTTCTATTTATATGGGATAATGCCTTTCTTTTGAAAATGAATTCTTGACCTTTACTGAATCCGTCAAAATATTGCAATCCAATAATGGCTTCGCGGGCGAATATTGACTCTTTCCTTACTTTCTTCATTTGTAGGTTGAACCTATGACCTATCAGAATAAATCAATTGGTTCCTGGTTGATTCCGCCATCCCACCCAATGAATCATTAGGATTTGTTTTTAATAGAATCTTCTGCAGTCACAGGTTCCGTCGTTCCCATAGCTTTTCATTAATGGCTAGGCCTGAACTATGCAATGGAGCTCCTAATGAAATTCGTTCCCGAGCCAATCTCCTCAGTCTCTATTGACTCGAGGCTCTTTATTATTTGTATTTTTCTTATGAACCTTATTCATCTAATTACTAATTATGGACGAATCAGTATTGATGCTTTATCACACTGCTTTTTATGATAATGATGTGATTGATAGACCATACATATTGGAATCATATATCATGGAGATTCTCCTTCTCTCTTTCTCTCGCCCTTCCATTTACCCACATCCTTCTATTTTCCTTTCCCTTTCCAAGCCATAAATGGACTTTTCCTTTATGGGAAAAAAAAAGATTTCAGTTGTTACAACTATATGATCGATACATCATATAGTGACTGGTTCCTTGGATCTCGATAATACAAAGCAATGAGTTGGTTACTAGTTCTTATAGTTATTAGTTAGGGGCTGGTCTGTTTTTTTTTTTTTTGAATCCCAACTCTAAAGAAAAAACCAACGAGTCACACACTAAGCATAGCAGTTCTACCAAATGGTCAATCGAATTTTTATTCAACCCTATAGAATTAGAATTGCTCATTTTTCATTTTTTTTTTTTATTGAAGTGAAAAGGAATAGTTTGTAGTTTTTGTTCTATCGCGGAATAGAATGGCAAGCAAAGGAGGGACCATTATTTCTCGTCTACAAATATCCAAATTTTGATGCCCAATATTCCATAGGCGGTTTGAACTGGATAGGAACAATGATCAATTTTAGCTCGAATGGTTTGTAGGGGAACCCTACCTTCTCTGATCCATTCGACACGTGCAATTTCTTTTCCGTCGATACGCCCTGCAATTTCCACTTGAATTCCTTTTGTGTCTGCTTCTTCAGTTAATTCAATAGCTTTTTTCATTGCCTTTCGAAACGAAACTCGATTCTTTAATTGTAGAGCTATATATTCTGCAAGAATATTAGGTTGTCCATAAGGTTTTGCAACTCTTGTAATAGCAATGTTAAGTCTCCGGTTCACAGAATGAAACCCCTTTTGTACATTGATCTGTAATTCTTTGATTCCTCGTGTTTGGCCTTCTATTAACAAGTTTTGGAATCCAATATAGATTATGACCTGGATCAGATCCATTTTTTTTTGAATCTCTATATGTGCAATTCCAATTCCTTCGAAACTTGAGGATATTCTTATATTTTTTTGTAAATATATCTTGATACAATCCCGTATTTTTTCATCTTCCTGTAGACCTATGTAATAACTTTTTGGTTGTGCGAACCAAAGGGAACGATGACTTTGGGTTTCCCCAAGTCGGAAACCAAGTGGATTTATTTTTTGACCCATCTTTTTTTTCTCTCTCTCTTTCTTTCTCTATATATCTTTCTATTATAGGATCTCTCCATACATTTTTTGTTTCTAAAAATATATCCTGATCCGTTTTCTTTTTAGATCTATCCTTCAATACAATAATTATATGACAAGCGAGTCTTTCTATTGGATAACTACGTCCTCTAGCCCGGGGTTTGAACTTTTTCACGATAGTACCCCCATGGACTTCGGCTTTACTAATGACTGAATCAGCTTCGTTGAAACTTTTATTGTGACTAGCATTTGCTGCTGCAGAATAAACCAGTTTAAAAATGGGATAAAATGCTCGATAAGGCATGAGTTCCAGTAACATAAGTGTTTTCTCATAGGAATGTCCACGAATTTGATCAATGACTCTTCGTGCTTTGTGAGCAGACATAGATACATGTTGAGCTAAAGCTTGTACTTGTGTGCTCGAGCTCCTCTTCATCTTCTGCTTTTTCAAGGTCTTCTTCCACTTTCTCCACTTTGACATAAGGTTCACCTCCCACCAATGAACGACGAGCACCTACTTTTATTTTCTTTTTTATTTTATTAAAGGAGAGATCTAGTATCGTTTCTCGCATGTCCCCGGAAAGTCAGAGTAGGTGCGAATTCTCCCAATTTGTGACCCACCATACGATCTGTTATATAAATAGGTATATGTGCCTTTCCATTATGAACGGCAATTGTATTGCCGATCATTGTGGGTATAATGGTAGATGCCCGGGACCAAGTTCCTATTATCTCTTTTTCCTCTCTCATGTTGAGCTTCTCCATTTTTGCCAATAAATGATTATCTACAAAAGGATTTTTTTTTAGTGAACGGGTCACGGCCGATTACTCCTTAGTTAGTATTTTTTTTTTGACTGAATTTTCTCTATAAGAGGTAGAATAGAATAACCCGGTTGAAGCGTAATGATCATACGTCTGTAATGCATTGTATGTCCCATAATAGGTCTCATTCTTCTACCCTTTCCCGGGAGTCGATGACTATTTATAGCTATTACTTTGACGCCAAAGAAGAGTTCGACCCAATGCTTTATTTCTGTCCTAGTTGATCCTGATTCGACATTAGAAGTATATTGATTGTTCCCCAATAACCGAATACTCTTTTCTGTAAAGACTGCATATTTGATTCCATCCATAAATCCACTTTCTTCCCCACGAGTTCCAGTATCGATAAGAATTCTAGTTCTTACTCTTCATATGTTATGGTTGGTATGAATATACCATACCAATTCGTTATGTATGGATGATGAGATTCCATTGATACAGAGCCAATTCCAATAGACTTATTGAATATTCCCGTTGGCCTGCATCCAGCAGGAATTGAACCTACGAATTCGCCAATTATGAGTTGGGCGCTTTAACCATTCAGCCATGGATGCTTCGCGGGGGTCATTGTACATTGTGAATGACCCAATTCCAATTGAATTGGATTCCTTAGGAGGAATCAATGAGAGGACATCAATTCAAATCCTGGATCTTCGAATTGAGAGAGATCAAGAATTCTCACTATTTCTTAGATTCATGGACCAAATTCGATTCGGTGGGATCTTTCACTCCCATTTTTTTCCACCAAGAGCGCTTTATGAGACTCTTTGACCCCCGAATTTGGACTGTCCTACTTTCACGTGATTCACAGTGTTCAACAAGCACTCGATATTTCACGATCAAGGGTGTAGTACTGCTTGTAGTAGTGGTCCTTATATATCGTACTAACAATCGAAATAGGGTCGAAAGAAAAAATCTCTATTTGATGGGGCTTCTTCCTATACCTATGAATTCCATTGGACCCAAAAATTATACATTGAAAGAGAAAGAATCTTTTTGGTCTTCCAATCTCAATAGGTTGATTGTTTCGCTCCTGTATCTTCAAAAAGGGAAAAAGATCTCTGAGAGTTGTTTCATGGATCCGAAAGAGAGTACTTGGGTTCTCCCAATAACTAAAAAGCGTATCATGCCTGAATCTAACTGGGGTTCGCGGCGGTGGAGGAACCAGATCGGAAAAAAGAGGGATTCTAGTTGTAAGATATCTAATGAAACCGTAGCTGGAATTGAGATCTCATTCAAAGAGAAAGATATCAAATATCTGGAGTTTCTTTTTGTATCCTATACGGATGATCCGATCCGCAAGGACCATGATTGGAAATTCTTTGATCGCCTTTCTCCGAGTAAGAAGCGAAACATAATCAACTTGAATTCGGGACAGCTATTCGAAATCTTAGTGAAACACTTGATTTGTTATCTCATGTCTGCTTTTCATGAAAAAAGACCAATTGAGGTGGAGGGTTTCTTCAAACAACAAGGAGCTGAGGCAACTATTCAATCAAACGATATTGAGCATGTTTCCCATCTCTTCTCGAGAAACAAGTGGGGTATTTTTTTTCAAAATTGTGCTCAATTTCATATGTGGCAATTCCGCCAAGATCTCTTCGTTAGTTGGGGGAAGAATCAGCACAAATCGGATTTTTTGAGGAACGTCTCGAGAGAGGATTTGATTTGGTTAGACAATGTGTGGTTGGTAAACAAGGATCGGTTTTTTAGCAAGGTACGGAATGTATCGTCAAATATTCAATATGATTCCACAAGATCTATTTTCTTTCAAGTAACGGATTCTAGCCAATTGAAAGGATCTTCTGATCAATCCAGAGATCCTTTCGATTCCATTAGTAATGAGGATTCGGAATATCACACATTGATTAATCAAACAGAGATTCAGCAACTAAAAGAAAGATCGATTCTTTTGGATCCTTCCTTTCTTCAAACGGAACGAACAGAGATAGAATCAGATCGATTCCCGAAATGCCTTTCTGGATATTCCTCAATGTCCCGGCTATTCACGGAACGTGAGAAGCAGATGAATAATCATCTGCTTCCGGAAGAAATCGAAGAATTTCTTGGGAATCCTACAAGATCAATTCGTTCTTTTTTCTCTGATAGATGGTCAGAACTTCATCTGGGTTCGAATCCTACTGAGAGGTCGACTAGAGATCAGAAATTGTTGAAGAAACAAGAAGGTGTTTCTTTTGTCCCTTCCAGGCGATCGGAAAATAAAGAAATAGTTGATATATTCAAGATAATTACGTATTTACAAAATACCGTCTCAATTCATCCTATTTCATCAGATCCGGGATGTGATATGGTTCCGAAGGATGAACCGGATATGGACAGTTCCAATAAGATTTCATTCTTGAACGAAAATGCATTTTTTGATTTATTTCATCTATTCCATGACCGGAACAAGGGGGGATACCAAGATTTTGAATCAGAAGAGAGATTTCAAGAAATGGCAGATCTATTCACTCTATCAATAACCGAGCCGGGTTTGGTGTATCATAAGGGATTTGCCTTGTCTATCGATTCCTACGGATTGGATCCAAAAAAATTATTGAATGAGGTATTCAACTCCAGGGATGAATCGAAAAAGAAATCTTTATTGGTTCTACCTCCTATTTTTTATGAAGAGAATGAATCTTTTTATCGAAGGATCAGAAAAAAATCGGTCCGGATCTCCGATTTGGAAGATCCAAAACCAAAAATAGTGGTATTTGCTAACAACAACATAATGGAGGCGGTCAATCAATATAGATTGATCCGAAATCTGATTCAAATCCAATATAGCACCTATGGGTACATAAGAAATATATCGAATCGATTCTTTTTAATGAATCGATCCGATCGCAACTTCGAATATGGAATTCAAAGGCATCAAATAGGAAATGATACTCTGAATCATCTAACTATAATAAAATATACGATCAACCAACATTTATCCAATTTGAAAAAGAGTCAGAAGAAGTGGTTCGATCCTCTTATTTCTCGAACCGAGAGATCCATGAATCGGGATCCTAATGCATATAGATACAAATGGTCCAATGGGAGCAAGAATTTCCAAGAACATTTGGAACATTTCGTTTCTGAACAGAAACACCGTTTTCAAGTAATGTTCGATCGATTACGTATTAATCAATATTCGATTGATTGGTCCGAGGTTATCGACAAAC